CTATACAAACCAAAAATTGAAGATTTAGTTACGATTCGAAATACACTTTTTGATCTTCATCCATGGACCCTGGACTCATACTCATTCAATTGGAAGTCTTAATCCAACAAAAAAATTATGCTTCGCGACTCCCTAATCCAACTTTTCAATTTCTAATTGACCCTTGGATAGAAATCACGAGAATGTATATTCCTCCTCAAATCTATCATTGAGAGGAAAAGGATTCACTCCTTTTCAGAAAGAAAGTTTTTGCTAGGACTATCTATCAACAGACAGATCCCTTAACTACTTCAGCTATTAATAGAACGAATCACACTTTTACCACTAAACTATACCCGCTACAATGTGATTATTGTCTAGGAATGGGCCCTTTGTCAAACAAAAGAATCTCGCGTAATCAAGATAGAATCAGAACAGAATCATGTAATGCGCGTGTTGACGCGTTTTGCCGGCAGAGCTTGATAAGATAGGAAACCCGCGTTGCTTTCCATTTTCAATAATCAAAAAAAGAAATTGTGTAAGAATCCGTAGCTATCTATTATCTCTTTTATCTATTTTCCACTTTTCCATTCTCTCAATCTCAAGCAAAGACATTTTTTCTCTAAAAAAGAGGGAGAGTGGGAATCTTCTCTTTTTTTGAAGAAGGGCTTTTCTCTATTTATTTTATTCAATTACTAGATTTTCTGAATTCAGGCCAAGCAATTGGATCGAGTAAACAAGAAGAAAATCTTAGTATTTTTTTTGTTTTATTTTGATTCGGGGGTTAAAATAAAGTTTGTCCCTTGAAGAAATAACTCAGTTTTAGTTATAGTATGGATAAGTTTCTTATAGTAATTAAGTATGCTACGTATGATGAGACCTTTTTTCTTTTTGTACAAACCGAGAAAGGGAAAAGAAAGAAGAAATAATAAGAAATGACACTTCTATCATCTATCAGAGGAGCAGAAATACCCCGTTATTTTCTATTCCAATTGTTGTTGCTTCACTTCAATACCAAGGATTTTTCAAATCCAAGAAATCACTGGATCTATGATTCATTGGAATAAAACAAGAAAGAAATGGCCTGACCTGGTCAGTACCTAGCCAGGCCGGGGGATCCAAAAATATTTCAAACGAACGAAAGTTTCTTGCCTTTTTTTTTTCTATGGAAAATATCCTCGGTATCGAAATGGAATTCGAATGGAATTACTACTGAAAGAAATCTCTATCTAAATTAGGATCTAATGAGTCTTTATAGACTAGAATAAAAAAGAAAGACTAAATTCAATTTGAAATAAAGAAAGACTTTTTTTTTTTTATTTCATGCATAATCATACCAGGGTAATTCTCCTTTTTTCAAGTGGGAGAGATGGCTGAGTGGACGAAAGCGGCGGATTGCTAATCTGTTGTACGACTTATTCGTACCGAGGGTTCGAATCCCTCTCTTTCCGTCTCCTCTGATGACTTGATATTCGCCTTTCAAAATAAAAAACCCGAACCATTTTCGCTGATTTTATCATAGTTCAATGTCTAGAATAGAGAAAATCATAAAAAAATTCGGAAATCGAGCAAGGAAAAAAAAAAAACCGGCTTTTTTATTCCTCACGCCCAGGATTACGTCCCGGATCATTAGATAGGAATCCGAAAATGAAGAGAGAAACAAAGAATATCACTACTGTGTAAACGAAGAGTTTGAGAGTAAGCATTACAAAATCTCCAAGATCATTTTTGGAAAAAGGGAGAATAGATTATCCATTTTTAGACCGTATCTCCTATTTTGTTTGACACCAAGAAATAAAGTGCTTTCTACAAAAGAAAGTCATTTTCAGAAATGCATTTGTAATAAGAGTCTTTCACCAAAATTCTCTTTCATGCCCCATCTCTCTATATTGTAATTGTAGGGGACCCTAATTAATACTAATTAATACTAGTAGGGTCCTTGGTCACTAGAAGTCGAAGGTAAGAATGAGGAATAGGGGGTCCAAAAATTTCTCTGTGTGAATGGAAGGTTCACAATGTAAGACTTCTCGTAGCTTATCAATTAGTAGAATCTTTTTTCTCCTAAAAATGGAGGAATGTTTGTATTGTAAAACAGTAGTAAAAATATCAGCGAAAACTTACAGCAGCTTGCCAAACAAGGGCTAAGAGCAAAAAGAGCACAGGTATGACTGGCATAACATCTATGATTGGAGTCAAAAAAGCGTAAGCCTCGGGCAATTTAGCGAAAACAAAATGAATGGAATGAAGGGCAGAATGAAGACAGATACAGATCAAACTCAAGATATTCAGCATAACAAACATTTCCTTCTTTAATTGTATTTTGATTGAGTGATATGATAGAAGGAAAAAAATAAAGTAAAGTAATTAAGGTACACCAAAAATATTTTTTTCTTTGAATCACCCAATCAAAAAGCCTTCCCTGCTCAAACGAGAGTAGAAGGAATCATACTTTCATACATTATCTTAATTGAATTATGTGTAATGATCAATAAATTCTGTTGGATTCTACTACACGTGTTAAATAACTACACGTGTTAAATCCTAGCAATAATAGAAGCAATAATAGAATCTATTTCATAGAGATTTGAGCGGAAATTGACGAATACCCAATCCCGATTGTAGTATTCTTTGCTAACTAGGAAAGAAAATCCTAAATGGGGCGTGGCCAAGCGGTAAGGCACCGGGTTTTGGTCCCGAAATTCGAAGGTTCGAATCCTTCCGTCCCAGAGCAGTTTGATTCAAAATCGAAACTCTTTTTTAGAATCGTTTCGTTTTTGAATCTTCTGCTTCACTTAAAAAAAAAAAGTGATTGATATTAATAGTGGTGTTATCGAAATGCTTACCGGTTCCTTGAGAAAAGTCTCAAGTATATTCCTATAGACCTATTGTTTTGAGTGAGGCAATAACTATTCATGATTCCATATTGAATCAATTCCATAATGAGTTTCGTACAAGAGGTATGTTATGGTAAAACTTCGTTTGAAACGTTGTGGCAGAAAGCAGCGGGCGACTTGAAGGACATGATCGTTTGTGGATTTTTCCATCCGCCATTTTTTATAGAAATAAAAATGTTTCTTGGCTCGACGTTCAAAACCCGTTTTTCCTGGGTATAGTATCTGATGGAGCTCGAGCAGAATTTCAACTATTTATTCATTTCTCAAGAATAGCTATCTATGGTTAGTGTAAATCAATAAATAGGAAAAACTTTGTAAATATTTCTTCAATTTTGATTCTTCGCTAGAAAGAAATCTCAAAAAGGCTGTTGCTGTCATTTTGAAACGATGAAAGATCACCGAAGTCATTTCTAAACCTAAAGATTTCAAGCAAAGATAAGGGATTTCTGAACAAGAAAATGCCATTTTTCAATTGTCTTAATCATAATCATAAGACGATTCTAAACGAGACAAAAAAAAGGCTTGAGACAGCTCAATAAATGATTAAACAACTTGAGTTAATAGGAAGGGTGGTTTTTCTTTTCTTTTTCGGGACGAAAGAAAAAAAAAAAAATGAATTAAAGCATGGTAATGATAGTAATGGTAATGATAGTAATGGTAATGACTTTGGAAATTTTATACCTCGATTTGGAACCATAAAGTAAAGAATTTAAATCATTCTTTCTCGAGCCGTACGAGGCGAAAACCTCTTCTACGTTTCCAGGGGGGGCGTTAGTCATCTATATCTATCCCAATGCGCAATCTATCGAATCGTGGCACTTGATGTTCGATCCCGCAGAGAAGGAAAGAATCTCGGGAAAGTGGGTTTTTACGATCCGACACAGGGGCAAACCTATTTAAATGTCCCTTTTATTCTGTATTTTCTCGAGCAGGGAGTTCAACCAACAAAAACGGTTCACGATATTTCAAAAAAAGGGAAACGTTCGGGTAAGGAACTTCGGGTTAATTATTAATATGAATTAACCCAACTAAAAAAAAAAAAAACTGAAAAAGTAAAGAAAGAAGAGCTCCTCTGTTAGTAAGAGTAAACTCGTTTTGGCATACTTTTGATTAGTAGTCTATGCTACATAGAACATAAATTATGGAACAAATTAGTTCCAGGGTTGTTGTTAGTTGAACCTAACAATCTGGAATTGATTTTACATCACCCGCGAGAATGATATGAAATATGTGGAAAAACCTGATTGATAAAAAAAGGTTACGCATTACCAATTGCACCTTAATGATAAGCGATGCAATTCGTTCTAGGTCCGTCAATTAGTCGTAATCGTAATTAAGGATCTAAAATTGACACTACAAAAGATATCTTTCTAAAAAAGATATCTTCCTAATAATGAGAACTAATAATGAGAATGCTCACAGACCTTGTAAAAAAAGTTACAGAGAAGCTTACCGATTTTATCAAAAGTACCTTATTGATTAGCGCCGTATCTTTGGCATCCTTCAATCGCTGGAAATATCCTCGAGCGCCGCTACCGGATCTAAAAATGACCCCAATGATTTGTGAATTTCTATCGTTCGAAGAAGTGGTCCGTTCGAGCAAAGAATTGCTTCCCCATCCTTTAGTCAAGTTTTTATCAGAAGAAACCAATGTTTCTTTGATAATGCAAGCCGATACAGATCTGGTAGTAGATATTGATGAATTCTCTGATCAGACAGATGGCGAATTCTCTGATCAGACAAATGATGATGTTGAGATTCCGGAGCACTCATCCGGCTCCTATTTCCTATTCGAATTTGAACCAGAATTCCTGGAACAAATTAAAAAAAGGATAAAATCCAAAAAAGACCTATTCAAAGAAACTTATTCAGACTATTTGAATACCGGTAGGGTAAATAGGGTATTAGCTAAAGCTGGCGAAAAGCTAGTGGCAGAAAGACGCCATCTGAATCTTTTGTATGAAATATTGTCTCCTGAAGCTCGAGACGCTAGTAGGCTTCTAGTACAAAAGATATTGAATTTTTATTTAAAAAAATTGGGCGGAAAGACCTTTTTATTTTGGGTGAATTTCATACAGGAGATTAGTAGGATAAACCAGAAGCAAGAGAATCTAGATAAAAATCTAGAACTTCTAGATAACAAGCGGGCAATTTTTTACAGCAATATCCGCATCTTTTTTCCCGAGGAGATAAGATTGATCCTATCTCGGATTGAAACATCTCAACAGAAACTCCTTTTTCAAAAGGAACTTGAAGATAGTTCCTTTGAGAGAGTCAAAGAAAAGATTCCTTTTTCCGTAACAGACCTCGCTAACAAGATGGCACTCATTCTAGTGACCGAAATGTCTGGGAATGAACTTGTCAGACGGGCACAAGAAGTATTAAACACAAACGCGTTTGCCCGGTGGAGACTCAAAAAAGAATCTCTTCATCTCTTGATTCGTGAGAGCAAAAATTTGCGTCTCAAAGCACGCTGTTTTGAACAATGTCCTACTCGGACTCGTTCATTTTCTACCCGGGTTAGTTCTCATGTCCCTTCCCTCACGGCCAGGGGTCTAGTAAAAGAGAGGATTCGTACTAAGTCTCGTCTTCGATTTGAATCGGGTGAAACTTCTGTTCGGGATAATCTTGAATTTTATCCTCTTCAACTTCAAACGGGCAACAAGTCTTCTCAGAACCCTTTATTTTATCTTACTGACTGAGACTTCAGAAAGTGAAACTTCTGAAGAAGTTGGGAATTCTGGGGACACTGCAGAACCCTAAAAGCCCCGACTGGGACCAAAACAGCGACCCGGTTAATTAATAGAAATGGGTCTCCGCATATTCATCGGCAGATTCAAGTTCAAGCAATTCGCTTGAACTTGAATTTATTTGCAGCACCTGACGGACCGCACAGTTCCTATTTCCTGTTCAGAAAATCAAAGGATTCATTTTCCATTTTGGTGGTTGCCACCTTCTTTGGTGGTTCCCACCTTCGTAGTGGCATGTTGACAATAGGGTATATTAATCAAATAGGATTAGATCCTAGATAAATAGATCTAGGATTTTATTTTATTTGGTTTTTAGGAGAGGCTGGGTAGCCCTCTCTTATGTGAATCTTTTTTTTTTTTTTGAACTTTTCCAACGTGCATTTTTTTTTTTTGCATTGGGCTCGTTAACTAACGAGATGGCTCCACGGGCTTTGATTTATTAGTTGAATGCGGATACAGGAGCAATACCAAAGTGTTTCAAAGAAGAGTTACCTTGACATAGGTCTGCCTCTGGCCTATTTTAACTTAAGTGAAATGAAGTCTCTATCACTCCGCTCAAAGATTCAAATAGGAAACTTTATACACCTTAAAGTTCATAGGACTAAAAGATATTAGGTTGAGCTCCTTAGACTCATTATGCCTAGCATTGAATGGACTAGGTATTTACCTTATCAATTATGAAATCAACGTTGGGTTCCATTTGTAGCCTAAATTGGCACCCAACTCGGACCGTCAGGCTATTATTCTCTTGTTTCCTCGAATACATAGAATAGAGTACGACCCAGATTTGATCCATTCTCTGGATTGCATGATGGACTCCCCTGAAAACATTGGCGCCCGTGTAAACAAGGTGCTTTACCTAACTGAGCTATAGCCCTTGTGCTACCTATTTTTCTTTTAGCATGGAAAGAATTTTTTGTCAAGATGAATATCCCACATGATAGCTTCGGATCTGTTTCCTGCCATGCCAAGGATTGCTATTGCGTAGAAATAAGATTTCGTCTATAATCAATCCATCGATAGGATGGGTCCCTTTTGTTTTTCTTTGTGATGATAAATGACCTACTTAACCCAGTGGTTAGAGTATTGCTTTCATACGGCGAGAGTCATTGGTTCAAATCCAATAGTAGGTAGACCTTATTAGATAGCGGAGGCACTGGTATCTAATAAGTTTTGCTATCCACCATCTTTTTTCTTTATTCCCCCCGCTCCTCGGATTTGAGTTCTTTTTTGGTTGGACTCGATTACCATTCCATTTTTTTGAATGGAGTGCTAGAATCCAAATACGAAGGAGCTAAGAAATAACATTGAGAGTCTCCACTCGTGTCCGAGCTCGTCTGACAGCTAAATTTGCCTCAATTGTTTGTCTCTTGCCTTCTGCTCTACTCAAGTTAGCTTCAGTTATTTCAAGAGTTTGCTGAGCTTCTTGTGGATCAATGTCACTCTCTCTTTCCGCATCATTTACTAAAATGGTGATCTCATTATTGCCTATTCGAGCAAAACCACCCATGAGAGCTATTTTGACCCACTGGTCATTAAGACGTATTTTCAATATCCCTATATCTAGAGCTGTGGCAATAGGGGCGTGATTTGGTAATACACCAATTTGGCCACTATTTGTAGCTAAAATGATTTCTTTCGCTTCTGCATCCCAAACAATTTGATTAGGAGTCAATACACAAAGATGAAAAGTCATTTCTGGCTCTCCACTTCTAAGTTCAGAGCCTTCCCGGTAGCTTCATCGATGGTACCTACCAAATAAAAGGCCTGCTCAGGAAGAGCATCTAATTCTCCGGAAAGGATCAGTTGAAACCCTCTAATTGTTTCTGCTAGACCAACATATTTCCCTGGAGAACCGGTAAATACTTCTGCTACGA